TCAAAACTGTACTATTAGTTTAGTTGGTATTCAAAATATCCGATTCAAGTAGGCAAAGAGATGGGTGAATCAAAATAATTTTGTTTAAAGTTCGATTTTTTTCAGAGGGCAATATGAATGTTCTAGCAAACACACTAAAAGGGTTATATGATGTATCCGGTGTGGAAGTAGGCCAGCATTTCTATTGGCAAATAGGGGGCTTCCAAGCCCACGGCCAAGTACTTATTACTTCTTGGGTTGTAATTGCTATCTTATTAGGTTCGGCCGCTATAGCTGTTCGGAACCCACAAACCATTCCGAGTGGGGGTCAGAATTTCTTCGAATATGTTCTTGAATTCATTCGAGATGTTAGTAAAACCCAAATTGGAGAAGAATACGGCCCTTGGGTTCCTTTTATTGGAACTATGTTTCTATTTATTTTTGTTTCTAATTGGTCAGGGGCTCTTTTACCTTGGAAACTCATACAATTACCTCATGGGGAGTTAGCCGCACCCACGAATGATATAAATACTACTGTTGCCCTGGCTTTACTCACGTCAGTGGCCTATTTCTATGCGGGTCTTACCAAAAAAGGATTAGGTTATTTCGGCAAATATATTCAACCAACGCCAATCCTTTTACCCATTAACATCTTAGAAGATTTCACAAAACCCTTATCGCTAAGTTTTCGACTTTTCGGGAATATCTTAGCTGATGAATTAGTCGTTGTTGTTCTTGTTTCTTTAGTACCTTCAGTGGTTCCTATACCTGTTATGTTCCTTGGATTATTTACAAGTGGGATTCAAGCTCTTATTTTTGCAACTTTAGCCGCGGCTTATATAGGTGAATCCATGGAGGGCCATCATTGAAATAGTTTTTTCAAACTCACAGGCCTTTGGTTCAATAAAATTGACTTAGGGAATATATAACTACGCCATATACGATATAGAGTAATAGCAAAAAAATTACGATATTAGATAGGTGTAAAAAAGGAAAGAGATCGAAAAGCTCTTTTTCCTAAAGTTCCCTACCGTCCACTTAATATGATACCTTTCCCTCAATGAATATTCGATTTCTATCTCATTATTTAAAATGAATATTCTATTTCTATCTCATTATTTAATAGTTCAATATTCAAATTCTTTTATTATTTGAATATTGAATATGAATGTCTGTAGTATATCTTTAGGACGTATGATTAAATAGTAATATGAAAGAAACTTCAAATAAAAAGGACGAAGGATTCCCGTTTCAGTTGTTTTATTCAACGATTGACCAAACGAAAATAGTAATATAATAAATAACAAATTGTATGAACTTAGAACTTAGATCAATCAAATAATAATATTTCTTCTATGCAATGATTTGGACTAATCAATTTGTCCATTTAGGTTGGATACATTGGAATAATCGTAACGAAAAGGGAAGAGCGAAAACAATTTACAAAAACGGAATTCATAAAAGAACGGCTTGGTTCGGAGAGGGTAGGTATATATAATTGAATGGCTATAAATAAGCCAACTCTTGTAGATATTTCGATAATTGATTCTCAAATCCGATTATGAATGCTTGGTTTACGTTATGGAAGAAAGATACGTATATGTGATATTAGACATTGACTGATTCTATATGAACTAAAGATATATTTTATTTGCCCTACTCCTATAAATTTAGACAGGGATTCCAATACCAATAGAAGCCCTTACCTTTCTGTCTCCGTGTGACTGTTAATTGAATGAATAAACAGATGAAATTAAGAATCGAGAAAAGGGTGGAAGAATTCAAATAACAGTTCGGAACCAAGAAATGGAAGATCGAAAGTTGTATGGATTCACAAAGACTCTGTGGATAGATCGAAAGTCGTATGGATTCACAAAGACTCTGTGGATAGAAAGTAGTTCGGATAATTCACTAATACTATATACTTCAACTCGAAGTTCTTAGTTACTTCGAATCCTAGCGACGGAATAATTAAGTCATAATTCGTTGGTTGATTGTATCATTAACCATTTCTTTTTTTGGTACGAGGGAACTTATCATGAATCCGTTGATTTCTGCCGCTTCCGTTATTGCTGCTGGGTTGGCCGTAGGCCTTGCTTCTATTGGACCCGGAGTTGGTCAAGGGACTGCTGCGGGTCAAGCTGTAGAGGGTATCGCGAGACAGCCTGAGGCAGAGGGAAAAATACGAGGTACTCTATTACTTAGTCTAGCTTTTATGGAAGCTTTAACAATTTATGGACTGGTTGTAGCATTAGCGCTTTTGTTTGCGAATCCTTTTGTTTAATATGAAAAATCCCTATTTTATTACCTCGGACTTATTGTTTGCTTTGTCGAATTCTATTCAAATTTCACTCCTACAATTACTTATTCGTTGACAAAAAAACTATGGGAAGGTTTGATTTGCGGATGAGGGATTAGTATACCGACTCGCTTCATCCTTCCCGTTCGGAGTCCAAGGGAAACTAAGGATTGAAACAAGGGGGATAGTTCACATAAGTTGAATACTTTTAAAAATATTTAA